TTATACTAAAATTTTTCTATGTTATTATTATTTAATATAAATTAAAAATTAAAATAATTCTAAATTCGTTCTATAATAATATATATAATCGAAGTAAAATGAATAATTCATAAATAACGAATAAAAAAAATTATGAAATAATGAAAATAGAGCTTGGATCAAATCATGTCATTCCATTATATTTATATTGACAATTTCAAAAAACTGTTGATATTATGATCATAGTATGATGGCGGTCGATCAAGTATGCCCCCATCGTCTAGTGGTTCAGGACATCTCTCTTTCAAGGAGGCAGCGGGGATTCGACTTCCCCTGGGGGTAGGGTACTACGAAAGGAAGTTGATCATATCATGGATTACCAATAAGTCTAAAATGGATTCTTCCTGGGTCGATGCCCGAGCGGTTAATGGGGACGGACTGTAAATTCGTTGGCAATATGTCTACGCTGGTTCAAATCCAGCTCGGCCCAATAATTCGCCAATCTACCATGAGATGGTATAAACTCTTGTCCTTCCGAACTACCCGATACGTAGGAGTCAAATTTTCTTCTATATCCCTTAATTTCCCTGGGATTGTAGTTCAATTGGTTAGAGCACCGCCCTGTCAAGGCGGAAGCTACGGGTTCGAGCCCCGTCAGTCCCGACGAATCCAATAAATCCATCAATTAACAATTAAACTCTCTTTTTTTTCTTTCCTTTTGCATTTATTATCATCAAACAAAAAGTATCGATTGGTGGTATAAAGATATATTTGGATTAGTACAATTGTTGGTAGCATTATATTCAGGATTCCAAGACATATCGAGTTTTATTTTTCGTCGGATAATGATACACGAAAGGCGTAGGATAGTTTATCGAAAAGAAAAAACGGAACAGTAAATAAAATAACTCCTGATTGGATCAAGAATCCCATTTTTCATTTGATTCGGTGTGGATAAAAGATCTTTTTATGGTATACTATTCAATTCTCGACGATGAATTTATTTGATAGCTCAACTATTGTTATTTATGATATTGATTCGATTCAATACCATCGAGAGGGAGTTCATCCATTGAATTGACAGGCAAAAGATTTATCATCTCTATGGGATTAAATCCCGAGTTATTGTGAAATAAAATTAAAATAAAAAAAAACGATTAGATTATGGAAGTAAATATTCTTGCATTTATTGCTACTGCATTGTTCGTTCTCGTGCCTACTGCTTTTCTACTTATCATTTACGTAAAAACAGTCAGCCAAAATCAAAGTCAAAATGATTAATAAATTATTTGACCGAAACTTGACTTCTGACGAAAAGGATTCAAATTCCGCGTCTTAAATGAAATGCGCGGACTAGAATCGTCAGTATTCTATGCGATCCGATAGTATATGGTAGAAAGAAAGATTCATATATTTCTTTCTACCATACCTTTCTCGTAGTTTTCTTGTAGTGTAAAAAAAGTTCTACAGTGTATAAAATACTGCAATAAAGTTGTACTCTAATAATAATACAAACTTAATCTACAATACTACAATAGGATGGATCTTCCTATATGTAGATATCAATTCCATATATGGAATGTATCTAATTCTATTTCTTTGCTACATCTATTTGTTCCAATTGAAAGAAAACTTTATTCTAATTCTTACTATTTCTTTGTCTTTCGTATTTTTTTTTCAATATGAATCTCCATATCTATCGAAAAAGTAAGATCAATGAAGGAAGTTTGATTAAAAAAATCAAGTCGTTTTTTTTTTAGTTTAGCATTTTAAAGAGGTAAAAGAGGTAATTGATTGAGTCACTAACAGGAGTTCTGGAGTTCTATGGGAATCCAATTTCAAAATAAATATATTTTTATTTCAAATCGTTAAAAAAAACTTTTCAGAATGATCTATAAAACAATTCATAGAGTTTTTTTCCTCGACTCAATTAAAAAATAGTACCTCTAGAGTCCACTTCTTCCCCATACTACGAGTGAAAGAGAAAATGTAAAGACTACCATTAAAGCAGCCCAAGCGAGACTTACTATATCCATGTGAATTATGTCCCCTATTTCTATGAATATGAAGGAATTATTCTATTATTACTCACTAATAATAGTGGAATCAATGGTGCAGAGTCAAAAATATATTCTGACCCAACACTATTGATGAATCAATCAACGAAATAGATTTGTATTTCTAAAAAATTCCAATATTCTATTCAATAGAATAATTATCTATTCAATAGAATATTGATTCAATGCCTGAGCATTCAGAGACTCTCGTGAGTCCGTATCGAAATTCCGCCCCTTCCATCACTCTAATCTTTCCTTGCATCTAGACTTCAGGGATTTAGAATTTTTTACGAGCAACCTATACCTGATGCTTGCTTCGAATCAAACAAGTATAAAAAATACCTTTTCTTCTGCTGGGGAATAATGGAGCTAGTTCTATTAGCAAAAGAGTTAAATCAGCAGAACAGAATAGCATATTTTGAGTATTTGGTTGATTAGGCGACACCCAGATTTGAACTGGGGAA